ATGGAGTTTTTCAACTCATTTCTATTGTATTTATTTAGTTTTTATGTAAATTTTAGGGTGAATAATTCATGATTTTAGATAAATTGTGGGTGTTTGAATTTGCAGTAAATAATTTTATTTATTTAGGTAACTAAGAAATGGTTAAATTTAAAATGTAGACAAAGCTTGTGCCAGCAGTTGCGGTTAAACCAGCTATATAACAATAGATTTTTAGTTTTAGATAAATTATTTGGAGAATCGAAAATTAGGTTTATAAGGTGGAATTTTAAATTTAGGATAGATTTATAGATTAAAAGGTTGGATCTAAAAAAATTTTGTTTTAAACTAGGATTAGATACCCTATTATATTAGAGGTAAAATATTTGGACTAAATTAGTATTAGTTATGATCTTGAAAATTAAGGAAATTGGCGGTATTTTAGTCTATTCAGAGGAACCTGTCCTGTAATTGATAGTCCACGATTTGATTTACTTAATTTAAAAGTTTACATATCGTCGTAGATTGAATATTTTTATAGAATTTTAATATTCAGAATTTATTTTATGAAGAAAATCAGATCAAGGTGTAGTTAATAATTAAGAAGAGATGGGTTACAATAGGTTTATTTAAACGGATGTAAGATTTAAGAAGTTTTATTGAAGGTGGATTTGAAAGTAATTATGTATATATTTATATAATGATTTAAGCTCTAGGATATGTACATATCGCCCGTCGCTTTCACTTTAAAGTGAAATAAGTCGTAACAAAGTAGATGTACTGGAAAGTGTCTCTAGAAAGACAAGTTAGAGCTTGATTAAAGTGTTTTATTTACATTAAAAAGATTTCTAGGAATAGTGTGACTTGAGATAAAAGGATTATTAGGTTTAAAAGGTTAATATGATTTAATAGAAATATGGAGTAAGTTTTATTAACATGTGTGAATAAATTAAGATTTATTTTTATGATAGATGACTAGTATTGTGAGAGAATTTTTTTGAATTTTTAAAAAGAAGAATTAAGTCTTTGTACCTTGTGTATCAGGGTTTATCAAATAGAATTTTTAAATTTTAAATTTCTCGAATTTAGAAGAGCTACAAATATATGAGATTTGTTGTGGAAAAAATATATTTAATATATTTGTTGAAGTAAAATGCTAAGCGATTTTAAATATATCTAGTTTTTTAAGAAAAAAATTTAATTTTATTTTTATTTACTATAAGTTTAATTTTTTAATAATATAGTAGTAAGATTTTAATTTTTAGGGGATGAGCTTTAGGAATTAGTTACATAATTTTATAAAAGGTATTATAGTTCTAATTAGGATTGTTAGTTTCTATTTTTTTTAGTGTGTTATTACTAGGGATATAATTTTATAATTTTTATTTGGTTTGTTTGGATTATTAAAATATAAATTTAAATTTTGAAAATTTAGGAATGATGATAAAATTAGTATAATTGTTTGTATTAAGTGAGAGTTTTAAAAGGTTTGGTAAAGGAATTCGGCAAATATATTTTTCACCTGTTTAATAAAAACATGGCTTGTTGATTATAATTTCAAGTCTGACCTGCCCACTGAGTAGTTGAATGGCCGCGGTAAATTGACCGTGCAAAGGTAGCATAATCATTAGTTTTTTAATTGAAAGCTTGTATAAAAGGTTTGATGAGAAAATTACTGTCTCTATTAGAGTTTATTGAAATTTTATTTTTAAGTTAAAAAGCTTAAATTTTCATAGAAGACGAGAAGACCCTATAGAGTTTTACACAAGTTTTGGAATAAAGAATGTAAAGGATAAAAGGTTTAGATTTTATATATTGTGTTTTATTGGGGTGATAGAAAAATTAAGGGAACTTTATTTTTATTTAAATATTTATTTATAGGTTTTTGATCCTAAAGTTTAGATTAAAAGATTAAACTACCTTAGGGATAACAGCGTAATTTTTCTTAGAGTTCTTATCAAAAGAAAAGTTTGCGACCTCGATGTTGGATTAAAATTTATTATTGGTGTAGAAGCTAGTAAGGTAGGTCTGTTCGACCTTTAAAATTTTACATGATCTGAGTTTAGACCGGTGTGAGCCAGGTTGGTTTCTATCTCTATGAAGATAAAATATTTTAGTACGAAAGGACCAGATATTTGATTAATAATTTTATTTTTGAATATTAATAATTATTATTTTGGCAGATTAGTGCAATAGATTTAGAATCTAAAAAAGTAGATTAAATTACAAATAATACTTGCTATTTGTGGATTTTATTTTAATGTTTATTTCAAGGTTGATTCTTTTTATTTGTGTATTAGTGGCAGTTGCTTTTTTTACTTTAATAGAGCGGAAGGTTTTAGGTTATATTCATATTCGTAAAGGGCCTAATAAATTAGGTTTAGTGGGTTTATTTCAGCCTTTTAGAGATGCATTTAAGTTGTTTTCTAAAGAGCAATTATACCCTTTGTTATCAAATTTAGTATTATATATAATTTCTCCTGTGGTGAGTTTGTTTTTGTCTTTGTTGCTTTGAGTTAGTCTTCCTTTTATTTCTATAAATTTAAGGTTTAATTTGTCAGTTTTGTTTTTCTTAAGTGTTTCTTCTTTAAGAGTTTATAGAGTAATATTAGCAGGTTGGTCTTCAAATTCTAATTATGCTATATTAGGGAGTATACGTTCAGTGGCTCAGACTATTTCTTATGAGGTTAGTATGGTTTTAATTTTAATATCTTTTTTATTTTTAATTTTAGGGTATAGAATTGAAGATTTTATAAAGTATCAAGAAAATATTTGATTTTTTTTTTTATTTTTTCCTTTGAGATTAATATGATTTATTTCTAGTCTTGCTGAAACGAATCGGTCTCCTTTTGATTTTGCTGAAGGTGAGTCAGAATTAGTTTCTGGTTTTAATGTTGAGTATAGGAGAGGGATGTTTGCTATATTATTTTTAGCTGAATATTCAAGAATTTTGTTTATAAGAGTTTTTTGTAGGATTATATTTTTAGGAGCTGATTTGTTTAAAATGAGGTTTTTTATTAAATTGGTTTTTATAGTGTTTTTATGGGTTTGAGTTCGTGGTACTTTACCTCGGTATCGTTATGATAAATTGATATATTTGGCTTGAAAGAGCTATTTACCGGTAAGGTTGGGATTTTTAATATTTTATTTAGGGTTAATAATGTTTTTAAATCTAGGATTTTATTATTAGAATAAGATTTATATTTTTAAATTATCGTTAATAAAATTTAGTATAAATTAGTTATAAGAAAGGTAAGGTTTATTTGAAACTTTACTTTTTTAAATTATCGTTAATAAAATTTAGTAGAGACTAAAGTTTTGGTTAAGTCAATAGAGTTGCATGACTCTTTATTATACTTTCAAAGTATATGCTTAAATACAAGCTCATTAACTAGTTAATTTTGATAGAAAATTATTTTATCTCAAATTGAAGCTAGAATAGGATTAAATAGGAAATATGAGAAGTAAAATAGTGTTAGATATTGTCCAGTTAGGATGTAAGGATTTTCAACGGGTCGAGCTCCAATTCAGGTTAATAAGATAATGATTATTAGAAGTGATCAGAATATAATTTTGTTTATTGGATAAAATTGTATTCTTGAAAATTTTTTTTTGTTAATGAATGGGGTTGAATATAAGATTCTAATAGATATAACTAGGGCGATTACTCCTCCTAATTTATTGGGAATAGAACGAAGGATTGCGTAGGCAAATAAGAAGTATCATTCTGGTTGAATGTGGGCAGGGGTTACTATAGGATTAGCAGGGATAAAATTGTCTGGATCTCTTAATAAATATGGTCTTTTTAGAGATAGAATTATTAAAATTAAAATTATAATAAAAAATCCTACTAGGTCTTTAAAGGTGAAGTAAGGGTGGAAGTTTAGTTTGTCTATTTTTCTATTTACCCCTAAAGGGTTTCTTGATCCTGTTTGGTGGAGGAAAAAAAGATGAATAATAACTAGGGCTAGGATAATAAAAGGTAAGATAAAATGAAAAGAGAAGAATCGAGCTAAAGTAGCATTAGATACAGAAAAGCCACCTCAAATTCATTGAACTAAGGTATTTCCTAAGTATGGAATTGCTGATAAAAGGTTTGTAATTACTGTTGCTCCTCAAAATGATATTTGTCCTCAAGGTAGAACATAACCTAGGAAAGCTGAGGCTATTACTAGGAAAAAGATTGATACTCCAATTATTCAAGTGTTAATTAAATTGTAAGATCTATAATACAGTCTTCGACCAATGTGAATGAAAAGACAAATAAAAAAGCAGGAGGCTCCGTTTGCATGTAGGGAACGAAGTATTCACCCAAAATTTACATCTCGACAAATATGAGCAATTCTATCAAATGATACTTCTATGTTGGGGCAGTAGTGTATTCTTAAAAAAGTTCCTGTTAAGATTTGAATAGATAAACAAAGTCCAAGTAATCTTCCAAAGTTTCATAGGGATGAGATATTAGATGGTGTAGGTAGGTTAATTAGGGAAGAGTTTAAAATTTTAATTATAGGATTATGCTTTAGTTTTTTTAGCATTTATTTTTGTCGCAAGGTTCCTTGTGTTTTATCAATTATTTTTACGATCGCAATTAAGGTGATTAGCAGATAAATTATTAATGAGATTATAAAGTATAGCCCAGGAAAGTTAAAGTATTTCATTATACTTAAGTTAGATAGGTGAAAGGTTTGTTGAATTGAGGAAATTGATCTAAAAAATTGGATGAATGTATAATTATCTAGAAAAAGGGTTATTAAAATAGTTACTATAAGTCTGATGAATGAATAGTATATTCTATGTTTAGGAAGATTGAATTTTTCGTTTGAAGCAATTCTTGTTATATATATGAATATTACGAGCATACCTCCAATTATGACTAAGAATAGGATATAACTGAATCAGAAGTTTAGAAAGATAAGGCCTCTATATAGAGCTACTAGAATAGTTTGGATAAGGAGAATTGACCCTATCGATAAAGGGTGATTTATTCCTAGGAATAATATAGAAAAGGTTCAGTTTATTATTAAGGTGAAATAGATTATATCAGGGTATAGTTTTAAAAAAATATTAATTTTGGAGATTAGTGATAAGGATAAAATTCTTTTTCCCTGAAGTTTTAAAAGAGGTTAATCTTATTTCTGGTTTACAAGACCAGTATTTTATTAAATTATTAAAACTATTAATGCTTTCATATATGTATATTTATTTCTTGGTTATTATATTTTTTTCTGGGTTATTTGTTTACGTTTCTAAGTACAAGCATTTTTTACTTATGCTTTTAAGTTTGGAATTTATGGTTTTAAGGGTTTTTATATTTTTGATGGTCTATTTTTCTTATTTTTTTTATGAGTATTTTATAGGAATGTTTTTTTTGACGATAAGGGTTTGTGAGAGAGTTTTAGGCTTATCTTTGTTGATTCTTATTATTCGAAGTCATGGTAGAGATTCAGTGGCTATTTTTGATTCTTTATGATAGAATTAGTTTTTGAGGTTTTATTTATGATTCCTTTAGTTTTTATAGGTGTAAATTTTTGGCTTGTTTTAACAGTGTTTTTTTTTATTACTTTTAAATTTATTTTAAGGTTTAATTTTATATCTATATATTTAGGTATATCTTATTGTTTTAGGGTGGATTTATTGTCTTATTTTATGGTTTTGTTAAGGTTGTGAATTTGTTCATTAATGATTTTAGCTAGTGAGGGTATTTATAAGAAAAATTTTTATTGAGAGCTTTTTTTACTGATAATTATTTTTTTGTTACTAAGTCTTATTTTAGCTTTTAGATCTTTAAATTTGTTTGTTTTTTATTTATTTTTTGAGGTTAGGCTTATTCCTACTTTTTTCTTGATTATTGGATGAGGATTTCAGCCTGAGCGTATTGTTGCAGGGGTTTATTTATTGTTTTATACTTTAGTTTTTTCTTTACCTATGTTGTTGTCTTTATTTTATATTTATAAGGTTTTTCATAGGCTGGAGTTTTGTTATTTATTTTCTGTGGATAGGGTATTGTTATATATTTGTATGAATTTTGTATTTTTTGTTAAGATGCCTATGTTTTTTCTTCATTTATGGTTACCTAAGGCACATGTTGAAGCACCTATTTCAGGGTCAATAATTTTGGCTGGAGTGATGTTGAAAATAGGGGGTTATGGTCTTATACGAGTAGTTAAAATTTTTATTCAAGTGGGGTTGAAGATTAATATTTATTTTATAGTGATTTCTTTACTTGGGGGTTTAATTGTTTCTTTGATATGTATTCGTCAGAGTGACATAAAGATATTAATTGCTTATTCTTCTGTGTCTCATATAGGAATGGTTTTAGGAGGAATTTTGACTTTTAGTGTTGTTGGTTATTGGGGAGCTTTGGTTCTTATATTAGCTCACGGTTTATGTTCGTCTGGATTGTTTTGTTTGGCTAATCTTTTGTATGAGCGTACTCATAGACGAAGGATTTATTTGAATAAGGGTTTTATTAATGTTTTTCCTAATCTTTCTTTTTGGTGGTTTTTGTTATGTTCTTCTAATATAGCTGCACCTCCTTCTTTAAATTTACTAGGGGAGATTTTGTTAATTAATTCTTTGGTTATTTATAGAAGTTGTTTTATATTTATTGTATTTTTTTTAACTTTTTATAGAGCAGTGTATTCTTTATTTTTATATTCTTATACACAGCATGGTTCTATATACTCAGGTTTGTATAGGTTTTTAAATATTAATGTTCGTGAGTATTTATTGTTATTTTTGCATTGAGTACCTCTTAATATTTTAATCTTGAAGTCAGGATGTTTAGTTTTAATAGTATAATATATTTAAATAGTTTAATTAAAAATATTAATTTGTTAATATATTTAAATAGTTTAATTAAAAATATTAATTTGTGGGATTAATGATATGGGATTACTGTTTTAAATAATTTGGTGTTGGTTATATTTTTATATTTTTTTAGTGATTTCTCAGATTTTGTATTTTTCTAGTTTGTTTTTTCTTTTTAAGGTTATGGATGTTTTTATTGAGTTTCAGATTTTGTGTTTTAATTCTGTGAATGTAGAAATGGCTGTTTTTTTGGATTGGGTTTCTTTAATGTTTTCAAGTTTTGTTTTTTTAATTTCTTCAATGATTATTTTATATAGTAAAAGGTATATGGTTAAGGATAAAAATTTAGATCGATTTGTTTATATTATGGTTTTATTTGTTTTGTCTATAATAGTTGTAATTATGAGTTCTAATTTAGTATTTGTTTTACTAGGTTGAGATGGTTTAGGATTGGTATCATATATTTTGGTAATTTATTATCAGAATATTAAGTCTTATAATGCTGGGATGCTTACAGCTTTATCTAATCGCGTAGGGGATTCAGCTTTGTTAGTTGGAATTGCTTTAATAATAGGACTAGGTGGATGAGGATATAGGAGATATATAGGGGATTTTTTTTTAGATATAAATTTAATTATATTTAGAGTTTTAATTGTTTTAGCTTCTTTTACTAAAAGAGCTCAAATTCCATTTTCTTCTTGACTTCCTGCAGCTATAGCTGCTCCTACTCCTGTTTCGGCCCTTGTTCATTCATCTACTTTAGTTACTGCTGGTGTATATTTGTTGTTTCGATTTTCAAATTTATTGTCTCGAGAAAGGTTTATGGTTTTTATGTATTTATCTTTGTTTACAATATTTATAGCTGGGTTGGCTGCAAACTTTGAATTTGATTTGAAAAAGGTTATTGCTTTATCTACTCTTAGTCAGCTTGGGATAATAATAGTAATTTTTTTTTTAGGGAGAGAGGATCTAGCTTTTTTTCATTTACTTATACATGCTTTGTTTAAGGCTTTATTATTTATATGTGCTGGGGTAATTATTCATAGGGTTGGGGGATGCCAAGATATTCGTTATATAGGGGGCTTGGTTCAAGCTTTTCCTATTTCTTCAGCTTGTTTTGGTGTAAGAAGTTTAGCTTTGTGTGGCTTGCCTTTTCTTTCAGGATTTTATTCTAAGGATTTAGTAGTTGAAGTTTTTAGGATGAGGGGTATAGGTTTATTTATTTATTTAATATTTTTTTTTTCTGTAGGATTGACAGTATCTTATTCTATGCGGTTACTTATTTATGTGTTTATTGGTCAGTTTAATGTTTTAAGGTTAATTAATCTTAATGAAAAAGATAGAAGATTAATATTGAAGAGTATAATATTTTTATTGGTTTTGGTTATTTTTAAGGGTAGAATTTTAGGTTGAATGAGATTTTCTACTCCTTATTTTATTGTTTTGCCTTTTTCTATAAAATTGATGACATTGTTAATAATTTTGTTTGGGTCTTTATTTGGATTAGATGTTTTATTTAGAGGGGTTGGTCAAAGTTCTAGTATATTTGGGTTTATTCATTTTTCTTTATTTGTTTCTGGGATGTGGAATCTTCCTGTGTTATCAACATCAAGTTTGAATTCTTTTACTTTAAATTTGGGAAAGTTGTATTTGAAGAATATAGAGTTTGGGTGGGCTGAATTTTATGGAAGAAAGGGAGGTTTTAATTTAATTAGTATGATTCTTTATGAAGGATTGAGTGTTATTCGAAATCATTTAAAAATTTATTTACTGTTAATGTGGGGATTTCTAGTTTTTATTGTTTTGCTTGCAATTGTTTATTTGAATAGCTTATGTATAGGGCGTAGTATTGAAGATACTGAGGAAATAGATTTATTTTCAAATATAAATTTATATTTACAAGACTTTGGTCTAATTTTACAATGAAAGTGTAATGTTTTTTAAACTATGAAAATAGAGCTAAAAACAGGATTACACTGCTTAAAATTAAAGTTAGAAGCTTTATTTTGTATTTCTTAGCTCTTTAATTGGAATAAATTTTCAATGGTATCATTAACAGTGATATACCTCAGGTTTTGGTTTCAATTAAAGTAAGGATAATATAATCAAAATTTTAGGTCGAAACTAAACGCAATTTTTTGCTTCTTACTTAAGATAATTGGAGGGTTTCCAATATTTTTAAATGCAACTTAAATGTTTACTAAACTTTTATCCTTATTTTATTCAATTTAATGATCCTTGGTTTTGTTCGTGGAATAGTCCGATTCCTAGGATAATAATAAAAATGTTTAAAGTAAAGGTTATGTTTGTAATATCTGAAATTATTGTGATAGAAATAGTTGGGAGTAGAAGGGTTAATTCAATATCAAAAATTACGAAAATTAAGGCGATTAAAAAGAACTGTAGTCTAAATGGTATGCGGGCTATATTTTTTGGGTCAAATCCGCATTCGAATGGTCTTCTTTTTTCTCGGTCATAAAATGTTTTTTTTGAGATTATGTTTAAAATTAGAATTAGTAAAAGTAAAATTGTAAGGATTATAATTCTTAGATTAATTAAGTTTTTAATTATTTATACTGATAGCAGATTTTTTGATTGGAAGTCAAATATAATTATTATATTATATAAATGTTTTAGCTTCCTCATCAATAAATTGATACATAAAGGAATAGTCAGACTACATCTACAAAGTGTCAATATCAGGCAGCGGCTTCGAATCCAAAGTGGTGTGTTGATGAGAAGTGATTAAAATATATACGGATCAAACAAACAAATAAAAATGTTGACCCAATGATTACATGTAATCCGTGTAATCCTGTGGTTATAAAGAATGTTGACCCATAAATTCTATCAGCAATTGTAAAAGGGGCTTCTTTGTATTCAAATATTTGAAGAAGTGTAAAGTAAAATCCTAGGATAACGGTTAGTATTAGTCTTTTAATAGCTTGATGATAGTTATTTTCTATTAAGCTATGGTGTGTTCATGTAACGGTAAGTCCTGATGTTAGTAAGATTAGGGTGTTAAGTAAGGGGATTTCTAGTGGGTTGAATGGAAGGATTCCTTTAGGTGGTCAGTTTATTCCTAGTTCAATGTTTGGTGATAGGCTGGCATGAAAGAAAGCTCAGAAGAATGCTAGGAAGAAGAATACTTCAGAAGTAATAAATAGAATTATTCCTCATCGTAAGTTTATTGTTACTTTTTGAGTGTGGAGTCCTTGAAATGTTCTTTCTCGTACGATATCACGCCATCATTGTAGAGCAATAAGAGAGGTGGTTAATAGTCTAAATGTAATAAGGTTTGATTCATTGAGGTGGAATCATTTAATTATTCCTATCATGAATGAAAATACTCTAAGGGATCCTAAGATTGGTCATGGTCTTGGGTCTACTAGGTGATATGGGTGGTTTTTTTGCATTAGGTTACTTCTCTAGAGTAGAGGGTTACAAGGATAGAAAATACATAGGATTGAATAATTGTTACAGCAGATTCTAATACTAGGAGAATAATTTGAGCTAGAATGAGGAAATTTAAAGTTATGAGGTTTAAAGAATTTCCTGAGTTACTTAAAAGTGTAATAAGTAGGTGACCGGCGATTATATTGGCTGTTAAACGGATGGCCAAGGTTCCTGGTCGAATTATATTTCTAATTGTTTCGATAATAACGAGAAAGGGTAAAAGAACATTAGGGGCTCCTTGAGGCACTAGATGGGCTAGTATATGTTTGGTATTTTTTATCCATCCAAAAATTATGAATCTGGTTCATAGAGGAATTCTAAGGTATAGATTAAAATTTAGGTGGCTTGTACATGTGAATACATAGGGGAATAAACCTATAAAATTGTTTATTATAATAAATATTAATAATCTTGAAAAGATTAGTGTTCTTCCTGAATATGAGGTTTTAGGGATAAGGATTTTAAATTCTTTATGAATTGTTATGGTTAGTTTTAATCAGGTTATAATTCATCGTGATGGAATTATCCAGTAAAGAATAGGGCTGAGAATGATTCTTATTGTTGAACTAGTTCAGTTGAGTGATCTATGAAAGGATGTAGAGGGATCAAATGATGAAAATAGGTTTGCTATTATTTTCAGGTTTTGATTTTTATAGGTGGAGTTTTTTTAGAGTAGGATAATTTATATTTGAATGTGTAAAATGCTAAGATGATGATTACTAAGAAAAGAAAAATAATTAGGATGTAAATTAGGGTTCAATTGATTGGGGCTATTTGAGGAATTAAAAATTATTTTAATAATAATTTTAGCTTGACAAGCTAATGTTATAGGTTTAACTAAATTTTTCATTAGAAATAGGCGTTATTCTATTATACATAGGTTTAAGAGACCTTTACTAACTTTTAGTTATCTAATGAATATATTAGTTTACTAAATTGATTCATTTTAGAAAGAAGTATGGGGAGATTCTTTCTACTACGATTGGTATGAATCTATGGTTTGCTCCACAAATTTCTGAACATTGACCGTATAATAGACCTGTTCGATTGATGTTAAATCTAGATTGGTTAAGGCGGCCAGGGGTCCCATCAATTTTTACTCCTAGAGATGGGATTGTTCAAGAATGAATAACGTCTAAGGATGTTACAATGATTCGGATTTGTGAATTAAAAGGAATTACTATGCGGTTGTCAACATCTAGGAGGCGAAAGTTAAATTTTTTAAGTTGTCTAGTGGGGATTATATAAGAGTCGAATTCTAGGTTTTTATAGTCGGAGTATTCATATGATCAATATCATTGATGACCAATAATTTTGATTGTAGTAATGGGATTGAAAATTTCGTCTATAATATAGAGTAAGCGAAGAGAGGGAAGGGCAATTAGGATTAGGATGATTGCTGGTAGGATTGTTCAAATTATTTCGATTAATTGTCCTTCTAGGAGAAGGCGATGAGTAAATTTATTAAAAAGTATAGAAATTATTATTTGACCTACTATGATTGTAATAATGATCAAAATTAGAAGGGTGTGATCATGGAAAAATATTAGTTGTTCTATAATTGGGGAAGCTCTATCTTGAAGGAGGAGGGTTTTTCATGTTGCTATTTCTAAAAAAAATAATTTTATTATTGGGGCTTAAGTCCAATGCACTAATCTGCCATATTAGATTTATTTGGTAATTATTGGAATTTCTCTATAACTATGATCAGCTGGGGGGTAGAATTGTAATCATTCTAAGGAGGTGGATAGGGTTTTTCTTGTTAGTCTAGGTCGTTTTACAGCTAAGGCTTCTCATATAATAAAGATGAAATAAAATACTCTTGATAAGGAGATTAATCTTCCGATTGATGAAATGATATTTCATATTGTGTATGCATCAGGGTAGTCTGAGTATCGTCGAGGTATGCCTCTTAGGCCAAGAAAGTGTTGAGGGAAGAAAGTTAAGTTTACTCCAATAAATATTGTTAGAAATTGGGTTTTTAAGTAGTTAGAATTGAAAGTTAAACCTGTAAATAGGGCAAATCATTTAATGATTCCTGCAATGATGGCGAAAACAGCTCCTATAGATAAAACATAGTGGAAATGAGCTACTACGTAGTAAGTGTCGTGTAGAATAATATCAATAGAGGAGTTTGCTAAAACAACACCAGTTAATCCTCCTACAGTAAAAAGAAAAATGAATCCTAAGGTTCATAGAGCTGATGCTCTAAATTTGATTTTTGTACCGTGATATGTTGCTAATCATCTAAAAATTTTAATACCGGTTGGTACAGCAATAATTATAGTGGCTGAAGTGAAGTAGGCTCGTGTATCGACGTCTATTCCTACTGTAAATATGTGATGGGCTCATACAATAAAACCTAAAATTCCAATAGCTATTATAGCATAAATTATTCCTAATACTCCAAATGCTTCTTTTTTTCCTCTTTCTTGTCTAATGATGTGAGAGATTATTCCGAATCCTGGAAGGATTAAAATGTATACTTCTGGATGGCCAAAGAATCAAAATAAATGTTGGTATAGAACTGGATCACCTCCTCCGGCAGGATCGAAGAATGATGTATTAATATTACGGTCTGTAAGTAGTATGGTAATGGCACCGGCTAAAACTGGTAGGGATAAAAGGAGTAGGATTGCTGTAATTAGAACAGATCAGACAAATAATGGTATACGTTCAGGTTTTATTCCTTTAGGCCGTATATTAATAATTGTAGAGATGAAATTTATTGCTCCTAGAATTGATGATACTCCAGCTATATGAAGTCTAAAAATTGCAAGATCAACTGAAGAGCCTTCATGAGCTAAATTTGAGGATAAAGGGGGGTAGACTGTCCAACCTGTACCTGCACCTATGTTAATTATTCTTCTTATTACTAGAAGGGTAAGAGAAGGGGGGAGAAGTCAAAATCTTATGTTGTTTAAACGTGGGAATGCTATATCAGGAGCTCCTAATATTAAAGGTACAAGTCAGTTTCCAAATCCTCCGATTATAATAGGTATTACTATAAAAAAGATTATAATGAAGGCGTGGGCAGTAACAATGGTATTATAAATTTGATCGTTTCCGATTAGTGTTCCAGGATTTCCAAGTTCTGTTCGGATAAGAACTCTTAATGATGTTCCTACTATTCCTGCCCATGATCCTAGGATGAAGTAAAGTGTTCCAATATCTTTGTGATTGGTTGAGTATAATCATTTTTGCGGTAGAATGGCTGAAATATTTAAGCGATAAATTGTAAATTTATGTATGAAAGTTGTTTCTTTTACCATTTGGTTGCGTAGTCTATATAGGATATTAAATTGCAAGTTTAAAGGAAAGGTTAGAAATATTTTGCAACTTAAGAATTAGATCTAGATCTATATTTTGCTTTGAAGGCTAATAGTTTTTTTAACTTAAATTCTTATATTGTTCTAGATAAGAAAAAGTGTAGAGGTAGTCTTCTTAGGGTTCAAAAGTTGATAAAATTTGATCAAAATCTGAATTTAAAATGAGGTGGGGATGTTAAAGATTCAGAATTGTTTAGAGTAAAAGCAAAAAAGGTGATTCGGGTGTAGAAGTATAAAGCTATTAGAGTTATAATGATTATAATAAATCTTAATATGATTAGAGATGAATTGATTAAAAAGTTAATGGTTAATCATTTTGGTAAAAACCCGATGAATGGTGGGAGTCCTCCAAGAGAGAGAAGATTTATTATTAATAAGAATTTAATTATTGAGTTGTATGGGATTAATTTGTTTAATTGTCTAATAAAGTAGAGGTTAAATTTTTTGAATAGAAGGATGATATTAATGTTTATTATTGTATAAGTAAGGAAATAGTAAAATCATAAATTTAATGATCTAAGAAATGTGGCTATTATTCAACCTATATGATTAATTGATGAGAAGGTTATTAGTTTTCGTAGGCAGGTTTGGTTTAATCCTTGGATTCTTCCTGTTAAGGTGGATGTAATGGAAATGATAGATGTAAATTTTACGGAGAATAGTCTGTATGATAGAAGGATTATAGGTGCAATTTTTTGTCATGTAAGAATAATAATGGTTAAATTTCATCCTAATCCTGAGATTACTTCAGGAAGTCAAAAGTGCAGAGGGGCGGCACCTATTTTTAAGATTAGGGCTGTGTTTATTATAATTATAGAAATTGAGGTTTTGAATTCTATAGTTCTGAGATTTGAGAATAGGATTATAGAAAATAGTAGACAGGTTGAAGCTATAGCTTGAATAATAAAATATTTAATAGCTGCTTCTGCTGATAGTTTATTTGAAGAGGTTTTTATTAGCGGAATTAAAGCTAGTAAATTTATTTCTAGTCCGATTCAGGCTGAGATTCATGATAGAGCTGAGATAGTAATAAAGGTTCTGAAGATTAATAGTATAAGGAATAGAATTTTGTAAAAATTTAATATTAAAAAGAAAAGGACTATAAACCTTTATTTATGGGGTATGAACCCACTAGCTTAGTTAGCTTATCTTTTAGATAATACATTTTAGTATATTATGTACAAGAGTTTTTGATGCTTTGAGTAATAATTTAGTTTATTAGATGTATAATTTATTATTTTACTAAATTTTATTAACTTGTTATTTGACTTTTAGTTACTAATTTTTGTTAACATTTTTGTTAAAATTAGTTTAGCCTAGATTTTCTACCCTGTCTTAAGTTTGGTCAGGATTTCCTACCCTTTCTCAAGCTTGGCCTGGATTCTTGCTAGCCCTCCCTCGGCTGAACTGCCCTTTTTCAAGGTTGGTCAGGTTTTCCTATCCTTTCTCAAGCTTGACCAGGATTTCCTACCCTGTCTTAAGCTTGGTCAGGATTTCCTACCCTGTCTTAAGCTTGGTCAGGATTTCCTACCCTGTCTTAAGGTTGGTCAGGTTTTCCTATCCTTTCTCAATCTTGACCTAGATTTCTGCCAGCCCTCCCTCGGCTGAACTCTTTTCTCAAGCTTGACCTAGATTTCTTGCTTTTTCTCAAATCTGGTCTAGATTTCCTGCTTTTTTTAAATCTGGCCAGGATTTCCTGCCGTCTTAAGCTTGACCTGGATTTCTGCCAGCCCTCCCTCGGCTGAACTGCCCTTTCTCAAGCTTGACCTAGATTTCTTGCTTTTTCTCAAATCTGGTCTAGATTTCCTGCTTTTTTTCAAATCTGGCCAGGATTTCCTGCCGTCTTAAGCTTGACCAGAATTTTCTGCCCTTTCTCAAGCTTGACCTGGATTTCTGCCAGCCCTTTCTCGGCTGAATTACCCCTTCTCAAGCTTGGTCAGGTTTCCCTGCTTTTTCTCAAGCTTGGCCTGGATTCTCGCTAGCCCTCCCTCGGCTGAACTGCCCTTTCTCAATCTTGACCTGGATTTCTTGCTTTTTCAAGCTTGACCTAGATTTCCTGCCCTTTCTCAAGCCTAAGCTTGACCTGGTTTTCCTGTCCCTTCTCAAGCTTGGCCTGGATTCTCGCCAGCCCTCTCTCGGCTGAACTGTCTTTTCTCAAGCTTGACCTAGATTTCCTGCTTTTTCTCAAATCTGGCCTAGATTTCCTGCTTTTTTTCAAATCTGACCAGGATTTCCTACCCTTTCTCAATCTTGACCTAGATTTCTGCCAGCCCTCCCTTGGCTGAATTACCCCTTCTTAAGTTTGGTCAGGTTTTCCTATCCTTTCTCAAGCTTGACCAGGATTTTCTATCCTGTCTTAAGCTTGGTCAGGATTTCCTACCCTGTCTTAAGCTTGGCCAGGATTTCCTACCCTTTCTCAAGCTTGACCTGGATTTCTGCCAGCCCTCCCTCGGCTGAACTGCCCTTTCTCAAGCTTGACCTAGATTTCCTGCTTTTTCTCAAATCTGGTCTAGATTTCCTGCTTTTTTTCAAATCTGGTCAGGATTTCCTACCCTTTCTCAAGCTTGACCAGAATTTTCTGCCCTTTCTTAAGCTTGACCTGGATTTCTGCCAGCCCTCCCTTGGCTAAACTGTTCTTTCTCAAGCTTGGTCAGGATTTTCTACCCTGTCTTAAGTTTGGTCAGGATTTCCTACCCCTTCTCAAGCCTGGCCTGGATTCTCGCCAGCCCTCCCTCGGCTGAACTGCCCTTTCTCAAGCTTGACCAGAATTTTCTTCCCCTTCTCAAGCTTGGCCTAGATTTCCTGTCCTTTCTCAAGCTTGACCTGGATTTTTGCCAGCCCTCCCTCGGCTGAACTGCCCCTTTTCAAGCTTGACCTGGATTTCTTGCTTTTTCTCAAATCTGGCCAGAATTTTCTGCCCCTTCTTAAGCTTGGTCAGGTTTTCCTATCCTTTCTCAATCTTGACCTAGATTTTTGCCAGCCCTCCCTTGGCTGAACTGTCTTTTCTCAATTTTGACCTGGATTTCTTGCTTTTTCTCAAATCTGGCCAGAATTTTCTGTCCTTTCTCTAGTTTGATCTAGAATTTTCTGCCCTTCTCAAGTTTGACCTAGATTTCCTGCCCTTTCTCAAGCTTGACCTGGATTTCTGCCAGCCCTCCCTCGGCTGAATTACCCCTTCTCAAGCTTGGTCAGGATTTTCTACCCTGTCTTAAGTTTGGTCAGGATTTCCTATCCTGTCTTAAGCTTGGTCAGGATTTCCTACCCTTTCTCAAGCTTGGCCTGGATTCTCGCTAGCCCTCCCTTGGCTGAACTGCCCTTTCTCAAGGTTGGTCAGGTTTTCCTATCCTTTCTCAAGCTTGACCAGGATTTCCTACCCTGTCTTAAGCTTGGTCAGGGTTTCCTACCCTGTCTTAAGCTTGGTCAGGATTTCCTATCCTGTCTTAAGCTTGGTCAGGTTTTCCTATCCTTTCTCAATCTTGACCTAGATTTTTGCCAGCCCTCCCTCGGCTGAACTCTTTTCTCAAGCTTGACCTAGATTTCTTGTTTTTTCTTAAATCTGGTCTAGATTTCCTGCTTTTTTTAAATCTGGCCAGGATTTCCTGCCGTCTTAAGCTTGACCTGGATTTCTGCCAGCCCTCCCTCGGCTGAACTGCCCTTTCTCAAGCTTGACCTAGATTTCTTGCTTTTTCTCAAATCTGGTCTAGATTTCCTGCTTTTTTTTCAAATCTGGCCAGGATTTCCTGCCGTCTTAAGCTTGACCAGAATTTTCTGCCCTTTCTCAAGCTTGACCTGGATTTCTGCCAGCCCTCCCTTGGCTAAACTGTTCTTTCTCAAGTTTGGTCAGGTTTTCCTGTCCTTTCTCAAGCTTGACCAGGATTTTCTATCCTGTCTTAAGCTTGGTCAGGATTTCCTACCCTGTCTTAAGCTTGGTCAGGATTTCCTACCCCTTCTCAAGCCTGGCCTGGATTCTCGCCAGCCCTCCCTCGGCTGAACTGCCCTTTCTCAAGCTTGACCAGAATTTTCTTCCCCTTCTCAAGCTTGACCTGGATTTCTGCCAGCCCTCCCTCGGCTGAACTGTCTTTTCAAGCTTGACCTGGATTTCTTGCTTTTTCTCAAATCTGGCCAGAATTTTCTGCCCCTTCTTAAGCTTGACCTGGATTTCTGCCAGCCCTCCCTCGGCTGAACTGCCCTTTTTCAAGCTTGACCTAGATTTCTGCCAGCCCTCCCTTGGCTGAACTGTCTTTTCTCAATTTTGACCTGGATTTCTTGCTTTTTCTCAAATCTGGCCAGAATTTTCTGCCCTTTCTCTAGTTTGATCTAGAATTTTCTGCCCTTTTCAAGTTTGACCTAGATTTCCTGCCCTTTCTCAAGCTTGACTGGATTTCTGCCAGCCCTCTCTCGGCTGAACTGCCCTTTCTCAAGTTTGGTCAGGTTTTCCTATCCTTTCTCAAGTTTGACCTAGATTTCCTACCCTGTCTTAAGCTTGGTCAGGATTTCCTACCCCTTCTCAAGCCTGGCCTGGATTCTCGCCAGCCCTCCCTCGGCTGAACTGTCTTTTCTCAAGCTTGACCTGGATTTCTTGCTTTTTCTCAAATCTGGCCAGAATTTTCTACCCCTTCTCAAGCTTGACCTGGATTTCTGCCAGCCCTCCCTCGGCTGAACTACCCTTTCTTAAGTTTGGTCAGGATTTCCCTGCTTTTTCTCAAGCCTGGCCTGGATTCTCGCCAGCCCTCCCTCGGCTGAATTACCCCTTCTCAAGCTTGACCTGGATTTCTGCCAGCCCTCCCTCGGCTGAACTGCCCTTTTTCAAGGTTGGTCAGGATTTCCTATCCTTTTTCAAGCTTGACCAGGATTTTCTGCCCTGTCTTAAGCTTGGTCAGGATTTTCTGCCCTGTCTTAAGCTTGGTCAGGATTTCTGCCAGCCCTCCCTCGGCTGAACTATCCTTTTTCAAGCTTGACCTAGATTTCTTGCTTTTTCTCAAATCTGGCCTAGATTTTCTGCCCTTTCTTAAGCTTGACCTGGATTTCTGCCAGCCCTCCCTTGGCTAAACTGTTCTTTCTCAAGGTTGGTCAGGTTTTCCTATCCTTTCTCAAGTTTGGCCTAGATTTCCTGCCCTTTCTCAAGCTTGACCTGGATTTCTGCCAGCCCTCCCTCGGCTGAACTGCCCTTTCTCAATCTTGACCTGGATTTCTTGCTTTTTCAAGCTTGACCTAGATTTCTTGCCCCTTCTTAAGCTTGACCTGGATTTCTGCCAGCCCTCCCTCGGCTGAACTACCCCTTCTCAAGCCTAAGCTTGATCGATTTAGGTGTCATGGAGACAGTAAACTGTGTTATTTATTCTATCAAAATAATCCTTTGGTCAGGCATTCCATGAAACAGGTGTATTTTTATAAAAACCTGCAATATTATGACATAATAATTTCATTAATTTAGAAAAAAAATTTTTGGTAGGATTTTTGGTTTTAAAAATTTTTCTGTTTTTTGAGAAACGCAAAAAATTTATGTTTAAAATTGTATGGTTAATAGTATTTTTAGTACGAGCTAAAATTTGCTTATTTTGCGTTTTTTTTAAAATTGAAAAATCGGGTTTTTTTGGGGTCTGAAATGGAAAAGTCCACATGTGTCTTTTGGCTAGACGTGAAATAGGGTAACTTTTTTTTCTATAATAAGAATTTAATAATCCAGTTATAATTTTTATATTTGAATTATTAATACAGAATAATAAATCAATAATCGTTAGAATATAAATTAATAAGACTTTATCGTTATGATTATGATTTGAATTATCTAGATAAAAAAAGAGAAATATAATAATTGATTTATAAATAATATTATTAGAATATAGTTTTAGAAATTAATTAAAATTTAATAATATTATAAGTAAATTTTAAAAGTTTAATAAATCAGATTATATTTATATATATAACTATAAATTATTTATAAAGGCGAGTTAAAATTTTAACNAAAAAAAAAAAAAATTTACCTATATTTTAATATGGCAATTAGGCTATAAATATAATTTTTAATTAAACTTTAATTGTGATACCGATATATTGAATCCTAAAATTGTATTTTTATTTTATTGAGGGGTTTTTGATGAAGTTTTTAATATTAAAAAATTTGTATGTTATCTTCGAGTCTGTTAAATTAAATGGTAAAATTTGGTTTTTTTTGACCTTTGAAAAAAGTCGGATGAAATTTTCGACCATAGGCTTTTTTTGAATGGAAACCCCACCATATGGTTTTTTCAATGGAAAAGCCTATGCTTGGAAAAAACGGCTTTAGATGAAAAACCCTAAGTAACTTGTTATGTGGGAAATTTCATTAAAGGCTATGGTTTAAATTTTCATTAAAAGTCTAAATTTTCGTTTTTCTTAGTGGGAGATTTTCATCTATTTTTTGTGATTTTGGCCGGGGTAATAAAGTTTAGTAGCTGAAAATCGGGTTTTTGACTTTCCTAAAATTTGGAAAATTTATGATGAAAATTCCTATGATAGGGGGTTGTTTAATGAGATTTCCCACATGTCTAACTTTTAGATGAATATGTCTACGATAGTAAAAAAAAAGTCCAAAAATTGGCTTTGGTATAGATTTCCATTAAGGGCTTAAGTCAGGAAGTCCACCATAGTTTTTTTTTTTTTTTTTTTTAAGGTTAAAAAAGTTTAGTAGAGAATTTGGTATTTTTGAACACTTTAATATTTCTAAATGAAATTTGTCTAATGAGGGATTTTTTAGGATTTGGAGATGAATTTTATTGATTTGACAGAAATATGAGGGGTTTTGGGCTTTCCCAGCCCAGGCCACCGGGGGGGGATTGACTCAGAGGGTCAATTTTTGGGCTTTCCCAGCCCAGGCCACCGGGGGGGATTGACTCAGAGGGTCAATTTTTGGGCTTTCCCAGCCCAGGCCACCGGGGGGGATTGACTCAGAGGGTCAATTTTTGGGCTTTCAGTTTAGAGTTTATAGAGGTAAATAATAAACTTTATGGATTCTAGTTTTTAAGTTTTTGGGATTAAAAATTTTGTATAGTTATAAATAACTATAAATTCAACTATATTATTTAAATGTATAGGTAGCATTGTTCTATTTTTGGTAGAATTCATAATAATTGGTTGCAGATAATCGACATGGAAAATTCAAATTTATATTGGATTATATTTATTGTCTTGAAGATCTGGTAGTAGTTTAGGTAAGATCTAGATTAGAAATTTATGTGCATTTAACTAATAACTAACTTGCTTTTTTAAGGCGTACCTAAACGTCAGTCCGTCTAAATATGGGGCTTTTAAGAGAGTAAGCTGTGAAAGAAATTTTACAATAATGAAGTTATTGGTTTAATTATTTAAATATTAGTTTATTTAAGTGATTACACTTTTATTGAATGGGAGGAATACGAAATTTTTACTATGTTAGAATGGTTTGGATTTTTAAG